AAATATCTATACATTACGTGTCAGGAACCAGATTTGAACTGGTGACACGAGGATTTTCAGTCCTCTGCTCTACCAACTGAGCTATCCCGACTACTTTTCGCACATTATTCTACTAGAGGACCCACGTTTATGTCAATTAAAGGGACTAAAAAAAGATGAAAATCTTACCTAGTCCATGGAATTTCTTGGGGTCTTAAAAAAATAAGAATTTCTTTGATAGTAATCAGATGGACTGTAAATGATTCCATAATGGAGATTACTTGCCCATATATGTGGATTTACACATGTATCATATATACCAAAAAATGTTTGGATAGGATACAGGAATTTCCCTTCGTACCCACTTGAAGACAGTAGAGTAAATAAGAGAAATGTAGCGAATTTTGAACCACCAACGAAAAAAGAGAAAAAAAATAGTTAGGAAGTAAAATGAGTTTTTATTGGGGATAGAGGGATTTGAACCCTCACGATTTCTAAAGTCAACGGATTTTCCTCTTACTATAAATTTCATTCTTGTCAATATTGACATGTAGAACGGGACTCTCTCTTTATTCTCGTCCGATTAATCATTTTTGTTTTAATGATAAATAAGACTCTGGAATGAATAATTGGATTACTAAATATCCAATTCTGCCTTCAACTTGGGTTGGCATGGATTCATAACAACTCATTAATTTTTCATAGAATTTATTTCTAGATAAATTCTACATTAAGGTCGTGATTATGATTAATCGTTTGATATGTCAGTATGTATACATAGGTATTAAGTATGTATAGTATAGGGTCATCCTTCTACCAACGCAAACAACTTCATTCGTTAGAACAGCTTCCATTGAGTCTCTGCACCTATCCCTTTTTTAATTTATGATTTCTATAGAAAATTCTATTTCTATATAGAATTATAGAAAATAAAACCTTTTTTTCTAAAAACAAGGATTTGGCTCAGGATTGCCCATTTTTCATTCCAGGGTTTCTCTGAATTTGGAAGTTACCACTTAGTAGGTTTCCATACTAAGGCTCAATCCAATCAAGTCCGCAGCGTCTACCAATTTCGCCATATCCCCCTTTGATTTGAGACCAAAATGTATCCCCACTTAGTTCTTTTATGTATCTTGGAACCATGAAATTAATGAAATATCGATTCCGATATTGAACCGTTTTCATTTTATACCTATCCGATTTCATTTCATCCAACCTAGATTTGTATTCGATTCCCATCAAAAAGGATTCTATCATTGATGTATCCACAATTCAATATGGATACATATATCCCGCATCGAATCTATATGTTATCTTTTTTCATTTAGCTCGGTTTAGAATACTAGAAGGGTCGATACTCATTCTTTTTTTTCGTGCTATCTCTTTCCGATCTGAATGAAATCAGAAGAATATCTAATTATGAACCGGATTCCATCCTTATTCTATTCTTATCTTATTTTATGTTGATTATTTTATTAGGTAAATTGAAAAATGGAACGAAAAATCAAATATAAAAAATGAATATATATATTTTATAAATGGAAATAGAATTGGGATACAGTGACATATAGTAAGTAAATAAGTATAAATAAAAAGCAAGATATAAATAAAAATATAAAGCGATTAATAAGTCATTGTCAAAATATATTAATTAATTAATTAATATCAATTCTATTAATCATAGCATTAATCATAGCAAAAATAACAAACAAAAATAACAAATATAAAAATATAGTAGCTAAGATTTTTTTGGTTTATTAAGTTCCTATGTACTATTTATGTTTTATGTGAGCCTGCTTAGCTCAGAGGTTAGAGCATCGCATTTGTAATGCGATGGTCATCGGTTCGATTCCGATAGCCGGCTTTTTTCTATTTGTTTTTGTTCGATTTTTCCCATAATTGAGAGAGAATCTCTCGAAATCTTGAACCCTTTTTTTTGTCTTCACATATAAAGTCGCCCGGCTTTTATGTCACTACAACTTCTAAGTATGAATAACGGATTGGAGAAATTGAATCTCTACAGAACAAGTCATAAAAGGTAGCCTTAACTTTATATATATATATAATCTATCTAAATATTAATACAATTCTTTTATTTTAGGAACAACTTTTTAGGAACAACTTTCTACTTTCTTTGTAGTACTTCAGTGGATTTCGTTTTATTTATTCTTTTATTTTAGTTAGTTCAGTCTTAATTTCGATTTATTATTTAAATATTTTGAATTTTCATTTCAATAAAATAAAGGAGTCTTTATGTCTCGTTACCGTGGACCTCGTTTCAAAAAAATACGCCGTCTGGGAACTTTACCGGGACTAACTAGTAAAAGACCTAGATCCGGAAGTGATCTTCAAAACCAATTGCGTTCTGGTAAAAGATCACAATATCGTATTCGTCTAGAAGAAAAACAGAAATTGCGTTTTCATTATGGCCTGACAGAGCGACAATTACTTAGATATGTGCATATTGCTGCAAAAGCAAAAGGATCCACAGGTCAGGTCTTACTACAATTACTTGAGATGCGTTTGGATAACATTATTTTTCGATTGGGTATGGCTTCGACCATTCCTGGAGCCAGGCAATTAGTTAATCATAGACATATTTTAGTTAATGGTCGTATAGTGGATATACCAAGTTATCGTTGCAAACCCCGAGATATTATTACTACGAAAGATAAACAAAGATCGAAAGCCCTGGTTCAAAATTCCATTGCCTCCTCCTCCCGCGAGGAATTGCCACAACATTTGACTTTTGATTCATCCCAATATAAAGGATTCGTAAATCAAATAATAGATAGTAAATGGGTCGGTTTGAAAATTAATGAGTTATTAGTCGTAGAATATTATTCCCGGCAGACTTGAGCCTAACGAAGTTCGGATAATTCCGCCCCCTTTTTTTGCCAAAGTAAATGGATCTAAAAGCCTTGATCCATACTTTTTCACGTATTACAACAAAAAGATCAATGGTAAGACTGGATCGAATTTTATTTCTGGTACCTTTATTTGACGTACCACAGTAATTAGTAATATGGAATACCTATCAATATCAAATAAAAGTATTACTGTTGAAATAGGAATAATGTTATTCATTGTTAGTGAATTTGATACATTGTGGTCGGTAACGTTGACTAATTCAGTTACAGAAACGGAAAGAGAGGGATTCGAACCCTCGGTAAACAAAAGCCTACATAGCAGTTCCAATGCTACGCCTTGAACCGCTCGGCCACCTTTCCGGAATAATCTGATTCTATTATTGACTATAAATCAAAAATCCAATGAATAGCAAGTCGCTCGTATTATTGCAGTACAGGTATAGCTAATCCATTTTAATATAAAAAATGAAAAACCAAACAAAAAAAAAAAAATCTTCCTTTTTTTTATCATGCTGAAATAAAAATTTCTCCAATTATCAGAATCCATAGAAGAATCAAGTCCTTGATTCTTTAACTTATAAAATAGAAATAGTAAGACTTCTGTTCATCGGCATACACTACTTATAATAAGATAAAATCCAATCAGATAAAAATATTTATTATTATTTCTCCCTCTTCAAAAAGAAACAATTTGAGTCGAAAAGAAAGTCCACACTTTTTTTAGAATTTGTCTGTTTTTATGTTATTTCGTACTGTAGAATTCCTTTGTTTGTGAGATCATTTTCCCGGGGGGGAAATGAGAAGAATTAAAAAATAGATTGCTAATTATGCCTAGATCTCGTATAAATGGAAATTTTATTGATAAGACCTTCTCAATTGTAGCCAATATCTTATTACAAATCATTCCGACAACTTCAGGAGAAAAAGAGGCATTTACCTATTACAGAGATGGTGCGATTTGATTCTTTTTTTTTAGCCTTCAGTCTTACGATCAAAAGAAACGCGTGATTCAAGATAGAAACACAAAATTATTGAAATAAAACTACGCTTGATGAAGGTAAAGTTTGGAGATAGAACAATTCCTTCTGTCGTGTATCCTCGATTGATGCAACCTCAGATGCTTCACTTGTTGATTTTAGTATTGAGCGAAAGGTTTCACCTATGGGTTCTGTATTTTGGGTCACTCCCACTGACTATACCAGTACCAATAGGCGGCATAGGGGAAGAAGCACTACACTCAGGAATCAACAGCATTAAAACTTTGTTATAAATTACCCCTTTTCCTCATGGGTATCGGGACTAATAAGAATGGTTAGGACAACAAACATCCATCTCGTTCGTACTTTGGATACCCGTATAACCATCGAAGACCGTTGAAGTGACTAATTCCTGAAAATAAGGGGCGTTGGGAACAAAGAAATTGTTGGAGTTACCATTTCTATCTGGCACTAATATGATGATTGGTGTTAATAAAAAACAAAAACTCTTGCAGGAAGGCTGGCTAGAAATTTCTTGTAAAAATACTAGCCCCTGCCAGTTCATAAGGAGAATATTTTAATTTTACTTCCATGGATTATTCGCCTTAGAGTACTGTGCACAGAGTGGAGGAGCCGTATGAGATTAAAATCTCACGTACGGTTCTGGAACGGAGATTCTTTCAATAGAATGAACGACCGTAACGGATGTCGGCTCAATCCGAAGGAAATTATGCGGAAGCTTTACAGAATTATTATGAAGCTATGCGACCAGAAATTGATCCCTATGATCGAAGTTATATACTCTATAACATAGGACTTATACACACAAGCAACGGGGAACATACGAAGGCTTTGGAATATTATTTTCGGGCACTCGAACGAAATCCGTTCTTACCACAAGCTTTTAATAATATGGCCGTGATCTGTCATTACGTGCGACTATCTCCACTATAGAAAGAAGGAAAAAAGATAAAATTGACTAGTAAATACTAGAAAAAAGGCTTTCTACATATGCATCGTCAAAAGCAACGATTTTTAGAAGCTGTAGCAAGAAAAAGACTTCCCGAGAACAAAAAAGAAAGAAATGGGTATGGCCTATATATTTATATTCTATGGATAAAAGATCCAATTGATAGAGGAAGCACCGTAAAGATCAATTAGTTTTGGATCGATACAATAAGAACTGCTTACTTATCTCATGATATGAGAGTTAGGAATCCACTTATGTAATAGAGTTGATCCACTAAGGTATTGAGCAGCGGTGTAGCATCAAATCCCAAAGATAGTAAGTTTTTTCTTATGTAAGAAAGTCTTTTTCAAAAGTTCTATATGAATTTCATCTATGAAACCGAGATAGTTACCTTTCATAAAATTATAATAATAATGATCTAGGGAGATACCTATGTTTTATTCTTTTTAAGTGAAGGTGGGATAAAAGAGAAAACTGATTTATTGATTCCAATTAGAGTTTGAAACTTATCTAATTAACTTCTTCTGGTTAACCCAATAAAATATGAAATAGATTTCTGAAAAATCTAATTGAGTTAGATAGGGTAGATTATAAGGACGCCAAAAGAATTGATTGCCGAGCCGTATGAGATAGGAAACTCTCAAGTACGGTTCTAAGGAAAGGGATTTACTTACCTATTCCGACCGGGGAGAACAGGCCATTCGTCAGGGGGATTCTGAAATTGCGGAGGCTTGGTCCGATCAAGCTGCTGAATATTGGAAACAGGCTATAGCACTTACTCCAGGTAATTATATTGAAGCACATAATTGGTTGAAGATCACAAGGCGGTTTGAATAAGACCATTCTCCATTTTCATTTGGTTGTTTGATACATCAATTAAAAATTAAATAAAGGGTATCCTTCCTCCGGGAAGACCCAATCAATCAATTTCATTATATCTTTTTCTAAAAACATTCTATTTTGTAGAGTATACCATAAGAATAAATGATAGGAACACAATACAATATAGAATGAATATAACTAATAAAACTAATAAAATATATCTTCTTTTTAATGTAATGGCTGAATTCAATATAGATATCAGAATGTATCTTATTCATTATTAATGAAGGATCTTGTAATTTCGAATATACTAGTAATATAAGATATTATGTTGCATGGAAATAGATTCAGATAGTCATTTATACACTACTTTTATGAATACACTAGACTAAGTTGCACAAGAAAATCGTTTTTTCGTCACGCCATGAAAGGGTTTAAAATATTTAAAAAAGGTCCGTTGGGCGCCTAATCGTTATGTCATAATAGATCCGAACACTTGCCCCAAATCGACTTCAATATGATAATCGCTCTAGTAAATAACTAAAAAAACATAGATGGGAGATAGGAAAGAAGAGAACTTATCATAAATATCTATCTTTCTTAGGTTCACTAAAAACTTGACTATTGGCGGGTCTCTTTGTATGTGTTGTCCGGAAAGAGGAGGACTCAATGATTATTCGTTCGCCGGAACCAGAAGTGAAAATTGTGGTGGATAGGGATCCCGTAAAAACGTCTTTCGAGAAATGGGCCAAACCGGGTCATTTCTCAAAAAAACTAAATAAGGGCCCTGATACTACTACATGGATCTGGAACCTACATGCTGATGCTCATGACTTTGATAATCAAACTAATGATTTGGAGGAAATCTCTCGAAAAGTCTTTAGTGCCCATTTCGGTCAACTCTCCATTATCTTTCTTTGGCTGAGTGGCATGTACTTCCATGGTGCTCGTTTTTCTAATTATGAAGCATGGCTAAGTGATCCTACTCACATTGGACCTAGTGCCCAAGTGGTTTGGCCAATAGTAGGTCAAGAAATATTGAATGGTGATGTCGGTGGGGGTTTCCGAGGAATACAAATAACCTCCGGCTTTTTTCAGCTTTGGCGAGCATCTGGAATAACTAGCGAATTACAACTCTATTGTACCGCAATTGGTGCATTGGTTTTTTCCGCGTTAATGCTTTTTGCCGGTTGGTTCCATTATCACAAAGCTGCCCCAAAATTGGCCTGGTTCCAAGATGTGGAATCCATGTTGAATCACCACTTAGCGGGGTTACTAGGACTTGGGTCTCTCTCTTGGGCGGGACACCAAATCCATGTATCTTTACCGATTAACCAATTTCTCGACGCTGGGGTGGACCCGAAAGAAATACCTCTTCCTCATGAATTTATCTTAAATCGGGATCTTTTAGCTCAACTTTATCCCAGTTTTTCTGAAGGAGCAACCCCATTTTTTACCCTTAATTGGTCAAAATATGCGGATTTTCTTACTTTTCGTGGAGGGTTAAATCCAATAACGGGGGGTCTGTGGTTAAGCGATATTGCTCATCATCATTTAGCTATTGCAATTCTTTTCCTGATAGCCGGTCATATGTATAGGACTAACTGGGGTATTGGTCATGGTCTAAAAGACATTTTAGAGGCTCATAAGGGTCCCTTTACAGGGCAAGGTCATAAGGGTCTCTATGAAATCCTAACAACCTCATGGCATGCTCAATTATCTCTTAACCTGGCTATGTTAGGTTCTTTAACCATTGTTGTAGCTCACCATATGTATGCCATGCCGCCTTACCCATACCTAGCTATTGACTATGGTACACAACTTTCCTTGTTCACACATCACATGTGGATCGGTGGATTTCTGATAGTCGGTGCTGCTGCAC